AATAAGGTGCCTGATTAAAGGGTTATCTTGATAGGATAAATTATGTATAATTTACCCTTATTATACTACTTAGAATTTAACTAACCTGTGAAATTCAAAATTTCAAGTGCGATTTACACCTTAGTATAGAAAGATAAGCTAAAATTAAGCTATTAGGTTCATACCCTAAATATAGATTTATTCTTCTTTCTAATTTCAAAATTTAATAAAAAAAAATTATTTTTAATTATTATAGTATTATCTTGTTTAATAGTAATATCATCGAGAAGATGACTTTCAATTTGAATAGGAATAGAATTTAATTTAATAGCAAATATCCCGTTTTTATTTAAAAGTAAGAGAAAAAATTTATCAGAAAAAATTATAATTTATTTATTAATTCAAGTAATAGGGTCAATCATTATATTATTAGTAATCCTTACCAAAAATATAATTATCAATATAGAATTAAATTTAATTATGACAATAAGAATAATAATAAAATTAGGTCTTCCACCATTCCATTTATGGATACCAGAAATACTTAATAAATTAAATTGAAATACAATAATAGTAATAGTAACTATCCAAAAGATTAATCCCTTAATCGTAATAAGACAATTAATAACACAAAACCTTTTAACACCAATAATAATAATTTTAGCGGCCTCAATCGGGTCAATTAGAGGTATTAACCAGCTATCCCTAAATAAAATCATCGCATTTTCTTCAATCAACCACATAAGATGAATTATTATAAACATAATAATAACATCTAACATGTGAATTAAATTTTTTATTATTTATTCCCTAATTAATATTTCAATATGTAGTATATTCAAAAAAATAAGAGCATTCTTTATTAATCAACTTTCAGTTAATTCAACAACCTATATAAAAATAATGTTATTCATTATAATAATAAATATAGGAGGAATACCTCCCTGCCCAGGATTTATATTAAAATGGATAACATTAGAATTTATAACAGAATCAAACATATATTTAATTATAACAATTATAATATTTTCGTCAATAATAGCAATATTATTTTATATACGAACAATATATTTAAATATAATAACATCATCTTTAAATATTAAATTCAAAATTTCCAAATTTAATAAAAATATAGAAATTGTATTTTTAACAAATATAATTCTGCCTATAATAATTCTAATTTAATTAAAACCTTAAGTTAAATTAAACTAATAACCTTCAAAGTTATAAATATACATAAATGTTTAGGTTTTAACCTACAGGTACCTTTAGATTTGCAATCTAAAATCATTTGTTTGAATATAAAACCACTATTTTAAAATAATAAGAAAGTTAAACTTATATGTAAATTTACAATTTACCGCCTATATTTCAGCCACCTTATTTCTATATGATCAAATGATTATTTTCGACTAATCACAAAGACATCGGAACTCTATATTTTATATTTGGTTTATGAGCCGGGATACTAGGAACATCTATAAGATGAATTATTCGTATCGAATTAAGACAACCAGGACCTTTTATTGGAAACGATCAAATTTATAATGTGATTGTCACAGCACATGCATTTATCATAATTTTCTTTATAGTTATACCTATCATAATTGGTGGATTTGGTAACTGGTTAGTACCATTAATACTAGGAGCCCCCGACATAGCTTTCCCGCGTATAAACAATATAAGATTCTGATTACTACCACCCTCTATTACCCTTTTAACTATAAGAAGAATAGTTGAAAGAGGTGCCGGAACAGGGTGAACGGTATACCCTCCCCTCTCAACTAACATTTCACATATAGGACCTTCAGTTGATTTAGCAATTTTTTCATTACATATAGCAGGGGTATCATCCATTCTAGGAGCTATCAATTTTATCACTACAGTGATAAATATACGACCAACAGGGTTATCTTTAGAAAAAACACCTCTATTTGTTTGATCAGTAGTTATTACAGCTGTACTATTACTTCTTTCATTGCCTGTTCTAGCTGGTGCTATTACAATACTATTAACAGACCGAAACTTTAATACATCATTTTTTGACCCATCCGGAGGGGGGGATCCAGTTCTATACCAACACTTATTCTGATTCTTTGGACATCCCGAAGTTTATATTTTAATCCTACCTGGATTTGGATTAATCTCCCACATAATTAGAAAGGAAAGAGGAAAAATTGAAACCTTTGGTTCACTAGGAATAATTTATGCAATAATATCTATTGGATTGCTAGGATTTATTGTTTGGGCTCACCACATATTTACAGTAGGTATAGATGTAGATACACGAGCATATTTTACATCAGCTACTATAATTATTGCAATCCCAACTGGAATCAAAATTTTTAGATGATTAGCAACCATACATGGTACTCATATTAAAATTACGCCAACTACTCTATGATCTATAGGGTTTGTATTTCTTTTTACTATTGGGGGGTTAACCGGAGTTATTTTAGCAAACTCATCAATTGATATCATTTTACATGATACATATTATGTTGTAGCACATTTCCACTACGTTTTATCTATAGGGGCCGTATTCGCTATTATAGGAAGATTTATTAACTGATACCCCCTAATAACAGGATTGACAATAAACCCAATATGATTAAAAATTCAATTTATACTAATATTTTTAGGGGTAAACTTAACGTTTTTCCCACAACATTTTCTAGGATTAAGAGGCATACCTCGACGATACTCAGATTATCCAGATAACTTCCTGTCATGAAATATTGTTTCATCTATTGGATCAACCATCTCAACTCTAAGAATTATTTTATTTATCATAATTATGTGAGAAAGAATAGTTTCAAAACGTGTAATTATCTTTGATAGAAATTTACAATCTAATATTGAGTGACTGCAAAATTACCCCCCGAATGAACACTCGTATGAAGAATTACCCATAATTAGTTATTAATTTCTAAAATGGCAGAATAGTGCAATGAATTTAAGATTCAAAAATAAAGAATTAATCTTTTTTTAGAAATTCCTATATGATCTCAAATTAACCTTCAAGAAGCAAATTCCCCTTTAATAGAACAGTTGATTTTCTTTCACGACCACACTTTAATAATTTTAATTATAATTACAGTAATAGTTACATATATTATATCATCAATAATATTTAATAAATTAATCAATAAATCTTTACTAGAAAGACAAAAAATTGAACTAATCTGAACCATTTTACCAGCAGTTACCCTTATCTTTATCGCCCTTCCTTCACTACGAATTTTATATTTAATAGATGAAATTAATGAACCATTGATTACAATTAAATCAATTGGACATCAATGGTTTTGATCTTATGAATATTCAGATTTTAAAAATGTAGAATTTGACTCTTATATAAAACCTACCAATGAACTATTAGAAAATGAATTCCGACTCTTAGACGTTGATAATCGAGTTGTACTTCCAATCAACACCCCGACACGTATTTTGATTACCTCGGCAGATGTTATTCATTCATGAACCATTCCTAGTTTAGGAATTAAAATTGATGCAACACCAGGTCGATTAAACCAAGGTACTATATTTATTAAACGGCCTACCTTAATATTCGGTCAATGTTCAGAAATCTGTGGGGTTAATCATAGATTTATACCTATCGTTGTAGAGTCAACATCAATAAATATATTCATTAACTGAATCAAAAACTTCTACATTAAGTGGCTGAAAATTTTTAAGCAATGGTCTCTTAAACCAAAATATGGTAATTAAAACATACCCTTAATGAAAAGAAAAATTAGTTTAATTAAAAACATTGCTTTGTCAAAGCAAAAATATAATAAATTGTTATATTTTTCTATCCCACAAATAGCCCCAATATGATGATCACTAATATATATGTTTACCTTAACCACTCTATACTTAATAATAATTATAGTATTCTTTAACAAGAATCAAAAAGAAAGCATAAAAAGAAACAAAATTAATTTTAAAAACAATAACTGAAAATGATAACTAACTTATTTTCTACATTTGATCCTTCAACCTCAATTAAGATATCATTAAATTGAATCAGAATATTAATATTTACAATTCTATTCCCTTTAAAATACTGAATTAAAAACTCACGAGTAAATATATTATTTTATTTTGTAATCAACACATTAACTAAAGAACTGAAAGTAACCTTAAACAATAAAAGAAAAGAAGTTATTATTGTTATATTAACTTTATTTAACTTCATTTTAATAAATAATTTAATAGGATTATTACCTTATGTATTTACTGCAACTAGACATATATTAGTGAATTTAAGAATAGCCTTACCCCTATGAATATCAATTATAATATTTAGATGAATTAATAAAACAAAAATAATACTTGTTCATTTAACACCTCTAGGGACACCTGAAGTACTAATACCATTCATAGTGTTAATTGAAATAATTAGAAGAATAATCCGACCAATCTCCCTTTCAGTACGTTTAACTGCCAATATAATTACAGGTCATCTATTAATAACACTTTTAGAAACGTCAATTTCATTAACAAGAACACCAATTTTAATAATACAGGTATTACTTATAATATTTGAAATAGCTGTAGCATTTATTCAGTCCTATGTATTTATAATACTCATGACACTTTATATTAGAGAAGTAAATTATGAATTTAAGTAAAAACCACCCCTTTCACATAGTAAACTACAGACCTTGACCTATCACAGGGTCTATCGGAGCCATAACTATACTATCAGGATTAACATTAATATTCATTAATAAAAATATATATCTTATAGAAATAGGACTTTTAATTACAATTTTAACAATATATCAATGGTGACGAGATGTATCACGAGAAGCAACACTTCAGGGATTACATAACTCAATTGTAATTAAAGGAATAAAGATTAGAATAATCTTATTTATTATTTCAGAAATCATATTCTTTGTATCATTCTTCTGAGCCTTCTTCCATAGAAGTTTAAGACCAACAGTAGAAATTGGGATAACCTGGCCACCTAGGGGGATTTCAACATTTAACCCAAATGAAATYCCCCTACTAAATACAATAATTTTATTAACTTCAGGTATAACTGTAACTTGAGCACATCATAGATTAATTTTTAACAAAATAAATCAAGCAAAGATAAGATTATATTTAACAGTTATATTAGGAGTAGTATTTACAATATTACAAGGATACGAATACTTAGAATCCAGATTCACAATTAGAGATTCAATTTATGGATCCTGCTTTTTTATAGCAACAGGATTTCACGGTTTACATGTTATTATCGGAACCTTATTCTTAACTGTATGTTTAATTCGACATAAATTAAATCATTTCTCAAAAAATCATCACTTTGGATTCGAAGCAGCTTCATGATACTGGCATTTCGTTGATGTAGTTTGACTTATACTTTATATCATAATTTATTGATGAGGAAGTTAACCTACTCTTTTAGTATAAATTATTATTTTTAATTTCCACTTAAAAGATCTTTTAATAAAGAAAGAGTAATATTTAAATTAATAATAATATTAACACTAACCTTAATTATATCTATTACATTAATTTCATTAAATCAAATTATTAATAAAAAAATAAATATAGAACAAAATAAAATAACCCCATTTGAATGTGGATTTGACCCTAAAAGATCCTCACGGCTACCATTTTCAACACAATTCTTCTTAATCGGAATTTTATTCCTAATTTTTGATGTAGAAATAGTAATAATCATACCTATAATTATTACTATTAAAAAAAGAAACTTAATTCTATGAATAACATCCAGAGTAATACTAGTTGTAATTCTTATTTTAGGGTTATACTACGAATGAAAAAATGGAGTTATTGAATGAATCAATTAAGAGATTATAGTTAATAATAACATTTAATTTGCAATTAAAAATTACCACAAGGTTTTTCTCAACATCATTAAAGTATGAAGTAAAATTTACTTTTAGTTTCGGCCTAAACATAGGGACAAATGACCCCTTACTTTTAATTGAAGCCAAATTAGAGGCGGTTCATTGTTAATGAATAAAATGAGAAGTAACTCCAATTAAAAGAGAAAGGTGTACCTTAAAGAAGCTGCTAACTATCTTTTTTAACAGTTAAATTCTGTTATTCTCTTACTTAATTTATATAGTTTATGAAAACATTTCATTTTCAATGAAAAGTAAAATAATACTTATTTTATAAATATTTAAAAGAAATTATTCTATCCTTGTATCTTCAATACAATACTTTTTGATTAAGCTATTTAAATAAAATATGAAATAAATTATAATTAAAAAAAAAGAAAGTATATAATACTTTAAGTTATTAAAAATTAAATAATTAAATTTCAGTCTAAAATTTTCCGCCAAAGAAGATATATATAAAGATAAATAAAACTCCCCCCAAGAATCATCACATAAACTTTTATAAGTATAGGAAACCTTATAAAACAATAAATTTATTAATAAACTACCGTGGTAATTCAAGTATCATATAGAACCTAAAAAATTAAATAAACCAATATTCTTTATATAAAAATTATATGTATATAAATATAAAACAACCCCCAAAATTATAAAAAACAAAACTATAAACTTATTAAAAATAGTAAAAATTAACAAAAAAGGTGTTTCAAAAGTTAATCATCTAAATAAACCACCAAAAATAACAGAAAAGAAAACTAAAATAATTAAAGAAATAAAAGATCTTATTCCCTCACCAACAGAACGAAAACAAAAAGTATTAACACCAACTAATATACAATAATTTAATAAACGTAATCTGTATCTTACTGTCAACAGAACAGACAATAAATAAATTAAAACCTTAAAAAAATTTATATTTATATAAAAAAAAGATTCCACAATTAAATCCTTAGAATAAAATCCAGATAAAAAAAATAAGCCGCATAAAGATAAATTAGCAATTAAAAAACAAGAAGTTATATAAGGTTTTTCATTGAAAATAAAACCTATATAACGAATATCTTGATTATCATATAACATATGGATAATTAAACCAGAACATATAAAAAGTAAAGACTTAAAAAAAGCATGACTTAATAAATGAAAATAAGATAAATTAAATCCCCCGACAAACAAGATTCTTATTATTAACCCTAACTGACTTAAAGTAGAAAAGGCAACAATTTTTTTTAAATCGTACTCAAAATTAGCACCCAAACCAGCTATAAATATAGTTAATAAAGAAATAACAAAAAAATAATCAATTATACTTCTCGTAATAATCAAATTACCAAAACGAATTAATAAATAAACCCCAGCTGTAACCAAAGTAGAAGAATGAACTAATGAAGAAACTGGAGTAGGGGCGGCTATTGCCGCAGGCAATCAAGAAGAAAAAGGAATTTGAGCTCTTTTAGTAAAAGAAGCTAAAATAATTAATCCAATAAAAAAATTCAACCAAATGTAATCTATAAACAAATAATTTGTAAAATGAAATCTACCAAAATTAAAAAATCAACCGATACCAATTAAAATAAAAACATCACCTACACGATTAGTTAAGATAGTCAACATACCTGAAGAATAAGATCTATTATTCTGATAATAAATAACTAAACAATAAGAGACTAAACCCAAACCATCCCAACCCAAAAGAATTCTAATTAAATTTAAAGAAAAAATTATCAACATTATAGAAAAAATAAATAAAATAACCAAAATTAAGAAGCGAAACTTATAAAAATCTGTATATATATAATCATAACTGTATAAAACCACTATAGAAGAAATTACTAAAACCACACCAGAAAAAAATATTGATATTCAATCCAAGTATAAAGTTATAGAAACCGTAGAAGAATTGATAGTAAGAACTTCCCAATCGATAATAAAAGAAAGATTATAATTTAATAAAGTTAAACCCAAAGAAAAAAATAATAAAGAAAAAAATAATAAAATAAAAGAAAAATAAAAATACATGATCTAAGAATATTTTATTACCTTAAACTCCACAAATTTAGATTCTTAATTAAACTACTTAGATTAAAAATTAAAATAAACAAGTAAAAATATTAAACTTTAAAGAAAAAATATTAAGAGGAAACAAATGAAAAAAAATTAATATATATTCACGAATATTACAAGAAAAAATAAGATTATTTAAGTTAGATAAAACCCCATGATTTACAAAAGAAAATAAATATATTCTATAAACACAAGCTAAAAAAGATATAAACATTAAATATAAAGTTCTTCTTGTTGTTCAAGTTAACAAACCAATAATAAGTATAATTTCACCAAACAAATTTATAGAAAGGGGTCTACCTATATTGTTAGAACATAAAATAAACCAAAATAAGCCTAAACTAGGTATTAAAACCAAAAATCCTTTGTTAATTATAATTCTACGACTACCTGAACGTTCATAAATAATATTAACCAAACAAAAAAGCCCTGAAGAGCATAAACCATGGGCTAATATTAAAATATAAGAACCTCAAAAACCCCAAGTTCTTAGAGAAAATAAACCCATAATCGACAAAGATATATGACAAACAGAAGAATAAGCAACTAAAACCTTTAGATCCAACTGTATGCAACAAATTAGACCACAAAATAACCCTCCAAATAAACTTAAACTGATAATATAAATATTAAAATTAAACAAAATAGGAGATAAAAATAAAATAACCCGTATTAAACCATAACCCCCTAACTTTAATAAAACAGCAGCCAAAATTATTGAACCTGAGATACAGGCCTCAACATGAGCTTTGGGAAGTCAAAAATGAAAAATTACAATAGGTATTTTAATTAAAAAAGCAAGAATTATAGAAACAAAGAAATAAAAATTAAGATCTATAGTAATAAGAAAAAAGAAAGTTAAACCATTTATAGACCAAAGGTAAAAAATACCCACCAACAATGGAAGAGACGCAAACAAAGTATAAAAAATTAAATAAAAACCAGCCGTTAAACGCTCCGGCTGGTAACCTCATCCAAAAATTAAAAATATGGTAGGAACCAATGAACATTCAAAAAATAAATAAAACAAAAATAAAGAACTACAAGTAAATCTAAAAAAAAGAAACAATAAAAGAAAGAAATTTATAAATAAAAATTCCTTTCTTTTATTGGAAAAACTATAAGAATAGCTGGATATAATTATTAAAAAGATGATTCAAATTGTCAAAATAACGAATCCCCAAGAAATTAAATCTAACCCAAGAGAGTAACTTAATAAACCAAAAAAATTACCAAAATTTAAGGTTAGATAAATTATGAACAAAAAAACAAAAAATAATATAAATACATAAAAGTTATTCAAAAAAATTATAGGAACCATTATTAATACACTTATAAAAGTTATTATCATAAAACTATATATAAAGAATTAACCATGTCTCTTCCATGTCTACGAATTATAGAAACTAATATACTTAGACCCAAAGAACCTTCACATACAAGTATAATTAAAAAAATTATTAAAAAATATAATTCAACACCAAAAATAATAAAATTAAAATATATAATTAAAAAAATAACAATTATTAAAAATTCGATTCCAATTAAAGTTAATAAAAGATGACTTCGCAATGAAGACAAAACAATAAATCCAGAAATTAAAGAAATAAATACAATTATTATAAATATAGCTTTTATAGTTTAATAAAAACATTGATTTTGTATATCAAAAATAGTGATAACTTAATTGCTCAACGGGAAAATCAACATCTTTCTTTAATCTCCAAAATTAATATTTTTAATAAAATACCCATTGAATTTACATATGAAACCTTCTTTTATCAGTTATTATGTCAACAAGAATTATATTTATATTTTTAATAAATCCATTAAGAATAGCAATTACACTAGTTATACAAACCCTTTTCATTAGAATGGTAATAGCTATAATAAGATCCTCATTTTGATATTCTTATATGTTAATTTTAGTTATAGTTAGAGGATTATTAATTATATTTATATATTTAGCAAGAATTGCTTCTAACGAAAAATTTAATTTTTCGTTAAATTTAAATTTACTTTTACCTTTTTTAATGTTAATAACGGGGCTATTTTCATTAAATACAGAAGAAATACTTTATAAAAAAACATTTCATAAAGAATTTATATTAAACAATCAAGAATTACTGATATCCAAACTGTTTAATTCAAAATTTATTATTCCCTCAATTATAATAATTACATTCCTATTTTTAATAATAGTTATTATTTCTTATTTAATTAATACTAATGAAGGTCCTATACGTAAAAGTAATTAATGAATAAAGCTTTACGAAAAACTCACCCACTAATTAAAATTATAAATAATTCACTGGTAGATTTACCAACACCTTCAAGAATCTCATTAATATGGAACTTTGGATCAATACTAGGATTATGCTTAATAATACAAATTATTACAGGTCTTTTTCTTTCTATACATTATGCTGCAAACATCGAACTAGCCTTTAATAGAGTTATACATATCTGCCGTGATGTAAATTACGGATGGTTAATTCGAAATATTCACATGAATGGAGCTTCATTATTTTTTATCTGTCTATATTTACACATCGGGCGAGGTATATATTATGGATCTTATAAATTAATAGAAGTTTGAAATATCGGAGTTGTAATTTTTATTATAACTATAGCAACAGCATTTTTAGGTTATGTATTACCTTGAGGACAAATGTCCATGTGAGGAGCGACAGTAATCACTAATCTAATATCAGCGGTACCTTACTTAGGTACATTAATTGTAAATTGGTTGTGGGGAGGTTTCTCAGTAAGAAATGCTACACTAAATCGATTTTTTACATTACACTTCATTTTACCTTTTGTTATTTCAGCTATAGTACTTATTCATCTTTTATTTTTACACACTACAGGGTCAAATAACCCTTTAGGTTTAAACAGAAATCATGATAAAACTCATTTTCACCCTAGATTTACAACGAAAGACCTAATAGGGATAATCATTGCTATAATTATATTTGTGTCAGTCAACCTAATTGAACCTTTAATATTAATAGACCCAGAAAATTTTACACCAGCTAACCCACTTGTTACACCTGTACATATCCAACCAGAATGATATTTTTTATTCGCGTATACAATCTTACGATCAATCCCCAATAAGTTAGGAGGGGTTGTAGCAATATTTACATCAATCATTATGTTAATAGTTATACCACTTATTAGATTAAACAAATTTCAAAGACAGTCATTTTACCCTATAAACAAAGCTTTATTCTGAACATTTACAGCAATTGTTATTTTATTAACATGAATTGGTATACGACCCGCCGAACAACCTTTCATTTTTACAGGACAAACGTTAACTATTCTATACTTTTTATATTTTCCAATAAACTCAATTTTATCAGTTATATGAGATAAAATTATAAATAATTATTAGTTAATTAACTTAAAAAAGTTTGTATTTTGAAAATACAAAATGTAAGTTTAAATCTTACATTAACTTAACCAAATTTAATGAAATAAATACCCGTAACCATCACAAAAAAAATAAAACCTAAGAAAAAAATAAAATAATTTAAAGATAAGGGGAGAAATAGCTTTCAAGTTATATATATTAACTTATCATAACGAAATCGAGGTAGAGAGGCCCGAACTCAAATAAACCAAAAGGAAATAAGTGTAGATTTAATATAAAATATTAAATTATATAAGTCGCAACCTAAAAAAATTATAGAAGTTAAATAACTTAAAAAAACAATATTACCATATTCAGATAAAAAAATTAAAGCAAACCCCCCTCCCCCATATTCAATATTAAAACCAGAAACTAATTCAGACTCACCTTCAGCAAAATCAAACGGAGATCGTCTAACTTCAGCTAAACAAGTTCTTATTCAACAAAAAAATAAAGGTAGAGAAAAAAATATAAATCAAACGTAAAACTGGTAACCCAACAAGTTTAATAAATTAAAACCAAAAGTAAAAATTATAAAGCAAATTATAACTATCACCAAACTAACTTCATAAGAAATAATCTGAGCAACTCCTCGAATTCTTCCTAAAAGGGAATAATTAGAGTTAGAAGATCAGCCACATAAAAGAAGACCATAAACACCTACTCTAGAACAACAGAGGAAAAATAAAAACCCGTAATTTATACTAACTACATTTCAAATAAAAGGATATAAACATCAAATAAATAAAGAAATAGAAAATATAAATATAGGAGAAAGTATATAAATAATATAATTAGAGAAAATTAAATAAACTTGTTCCCTAAAAAACAACTTAATACCATCAGAAAAAGGTTGTAAAAGACCTATAAATCCAACTTTATTGGGTCCCTTTCGAAGCTGCATATAACTTAAAATTTTACGCTCCAATAAAGTTAGATAAGCTACCGAAATTAAAAGTATAATAATTATAAAAAGATAAATAAATATATACATTTGTTGTTTGTAAATATATTTACATTTATAAATTCTAAATTTATTACATTAATCTGTCAAAACAACAACAAAATTATTTGTAACACCTGGTCCTTTCGTACTAAGGTGTTATTAAAATTTATAGATAGAAACCAACCTGGCTCACGCCGGTCTTAACTCAGATCATGTAAAATTTTAAAAGTCGAACAGACTTAAAACTATAGAAACTCCCCCACAGCTTAATTTTAATCCAACATCGAGGTCGCAAACTTCCTTATTAATGTGAACTCTCCAAGAAAATAACGCTGTTATCCCTAAGGTAATTTAATCTATTAATCTGCAAAGCAGGATCAAAAAATCATTAATTAATGAAAAAATATAAATTAAAGTTAATTTATTTTAAAAGTCACCCCAACTCAAGTAAAATAACTAAATTTAAAATAATAAACAGTTTTTTAAAATATAGTTATTTTACTTAAATTCTATAGGGTCTTATCGTCCCATAAATTTATTTTAGCTTTTTAACTAAAAGATAAAGTTTAAAATAAATTGATTAAAAAAGTTAATTCTTCGTTCAACCATTCATTCAAGACCTTAATTAAAAGACAAATTATTATGCTACCTTCGCACGATTTAATCGCGGCTATTTAAACTTCATTGAGCAGGTTATACTTTTTATTTTCTTAATCAAAAAGAAATGTTTTTATTAAACATTCGAGAACAAAATTTGCCGAATTCTTAAATCAATTATTAAATATTACTAATTTTATCATTATTACTCAATTTAAAAAATTAAAATAAACATTTCACTAATTTTTTAAATTAAAAAAAATCAACCATTTAAATAACCTTTTTTATAAAAAATTTAAGACAATATTAATCCTAATTAAGATATTTAATAGAAAAAAATTATAAATATTATCAAGAGCTTATCCCCTTGATAATTAGTTAAAGTTATTTTATTCTAAATAAAAGATTTAACTTAAAACTTAACATTAATTAAATTAATTTAGTAAAAAACCAGATATAATTAAATTGAAAAGCATATAACAACTATATAAAAATTTATTAGTAATTTGAAATTTACTTAACCATTATTATATAAATCTTTAACTTTCGGGAAAATTAAAAATATTTAAATTAAAAATTAATAAACCCTGATACAAAAGGTACATTTAACAAAAATTTCTTACAATGAGAAACATAAAATCCTTTACAGTTAAATATAAAATTATTAAAAATTAGTTCTAAACTTTATACTAAAAATAAAAATATTTTTTTTAAAAAAATAATTAAAATAAATTATTACTTACCTAGGATCAAGTTATCTGATTTGAACAGAATTTATATTAATGTAAATAATACAGTTTAACCTAAAACTTTAACTTGAATTTTTCCCTCCCAGGGTTACCTTCCGGTAATCCTACTTTGTTACGACTTATCCCAATGTTTGAGAGTGACGGGCGATATGTACATAACTTTAAAAATTTCATTTTAATAATAAAATTAAAATTACAATTAAATCCAATTTCATCAAAAATAATAAAATTTTGAATTCAAAATTAAAATTAATGTAATCCACCTCTACTTTTATATAACTAAACCTTGACCTAACATTAAGTATAAAATAATTAACGAAAATATTCTAATAAAACATTCAATGATAGAGGTATATAAGTAAAAATAAAAATAAAATTACTCGTGGTTTATCAATTATAGGGCAGATTCCTCTAAAAAATTAATTAATTACCGCCAAATTTATTTATTTTAAAGAAAATAACTTTTAATAATAAGGTTAAAAATTTAACTTTTAATAATAGGGTATCTAATCCTAGTTTTAAATTAAAATTTAATATATATTAAACCTTTGACAAATTTTAAATTAAAATTTCACTTAATAAAAATAAATTATTATCAAAATGACGCTTAAAATTAATACCTAACCAAAAAAAATTAAAATTTTGTTATTAGAATAACCGCAACTGCTGGCACTAAAATTTGTTAACAATTAAATTCTTTGCTATAATTATAATTATAAAAATTAATAATATTAAAAACTGAATGTAATAAAGTATAGTTTTATATTTAATAAAACTACAGAATAAGCTAAAACTTACATGTTTATCAAAAATTAACTCTAATTCAAGTAGTAAAATCAATTACTTCTATAAGTAAAAAATAAAGGTTTGATCCAGTTTAATACCCCCTTACCCCTACCAGTGTAAGTGTATATATTACATATGTGAAGATCATAGGTATATAAATATTTTAGATAATCTATACATTAACAATTAAACTTAAATTCAACTAAATCTTTTAATACAAATATAACTTTTATTCTTTTAAGTTAAATTCTTTTATAAACAATAAATACCCATTATAAATATATTAATATGCAAACTACCTAGAATTAAATATTTATTAGGTTGCCCAATAATATACCTTAGTAGATTCAAGTTTTTAAACCAAAACTTTCTTTTTCAATAAATTATTCCATATCCAAGCAAGCAACTTATTTAGCTTTATGAGTAACCCTAGACTATTAGATTCCACAAAATATTCTTATTTTCTTTCCCCTTTGCCTTTCCCTTTTTAATAATTAGATAAATATAGTATTATTATATCTAATCTAATTATTATATTTAACTCTTTGGTGCAATACTCATAGTTAKAKMACCYAWTTSRTAAAGTAAGAATTTTATAATTTAGAGATAAGTTATATAAATAAAATTTTTGATAGGGGGGAATATTGCTAGTTTAACAAACTTAGCTGAATAAATGATGCTATATAGTATTATAATTGTTATAAACAATTTAATAGATTTACCGTTAGAGTTAATCCCCAGTTAACCTATTTGGTAAAGTAAGAATTTTATAATTTAGAGATAAGTTATATAAATAAAATTTTTGATAGGGGGGAATATTGCTAGTTTAACAAACTTAGCTGAATAAATGATGCTATATAGTATTATAATTGTTATAAACAATTTAATAGATTTACCGTTAGAGTTAATCTAAAT